TTTATGTATCAATCCTTACATCTCCTACTACTGGTGGGGTAACAGCGAGTTTTGGTATGTTGGGAGATATCATTATTGCTGAACCCAATGCCTACATTGCATTTGCGGGTAAACGAGTAATTGAGCAAACATTGAATAAAACAGTACCTGAAGGTTCCCAAGCGGCTGAATATTTATTCCAGAAGGGTTTATTCGATTTAATCGTACCACGGAATCTTTTAAAAAGTGTTCTGAGTGATTTATTTGAGCTCCACGCTTTCTTTCCTTTAAGTCAAAACAAGTACAAATAGAAGTAGAATATTAAGTTCAATTTTATTATTTTATTTATAGTAAATAATAAAGTAGTTAGTTTATCGGAATCAAAGGTAAAAATACGAAGGATGGGACTTTTTTTGCTGACATAAAATTGAATCTTATAAAAAAGAAATGATTATACATATCATTCATGTCAAAAGATTAATAAGTCCATTTATTTAGTTATACATTCCTTGAACTATTTATTCTATATACTCGCTTAGATAGACACTTCGATCTAGATTTGTCTATATTAATTTGAAATCCAGTTTAATTTGAATAATTTGACATTTACAATTGAATAATTCAAATTTTGAATTGTTAATTCTCTTAATTTATATTAAGAATTTATGATATTAATTAAATTAGATATATACGAATTAATGGGAAAAAGGGGATTCCATAATATCTATAATTGGATAAAAATCCAATAAATAGAAAATAGAATTTTTTTGCTATCATTTGCGAATTTTATTCTATATCTAGAATTCTTATATATAATTATTATAAGATATTTTTATAACAATATAATAATAACAGGTACAAATAGTAAATCGAGGTACCCATTCTATGACAACTATCATCTTTCCCTCTGTTTTTGTGCCTTTAGTAGGCCTAGTTTTTCCGGCAATTGCAATGGCTTCGTTATCTCTTCATATTCAAAACAACAAGATTTTTTAGATCCGAGAAGACCAAATCTCATCTATATTCTATATATAGAATATAGAAGAATATATCTATATTTTTTTTTTCATTTTTGAAAACTTAGACTTGTATCATAACACAAATATTCATTTAGTGGAATATGGTATAAGATGTGTCTTTCTCTGAGCATAACTTTTTTAAAACTTTTCTACATATAGAAAATGATATATGAGTATGAGTAAATGCATTCTAGCTATTTGAAAAGAAAATAGAATTGTAACAGGATCCGTGGATGTCTTAAATGAAAAGTAAGTATATCTCTATATATTCATAGTAGGATCGTATAAGAAGGAGGTTCTTATTTTAGATCTAACCAATTTGATAAATTACTTCTAAAGATTCATATCAAATTAGTGCTAGTTGATGAAAGTTATTTCGGAAACAACAAAAAAGAGTAAATTCAAATCTCTCAATTCCAAAAAAAAAATGCAATTGAAATCGAATCAAGTAAAGTATGAGTTGGCGATCAGAACATCTATGGATAGAACTTATAGTGGGATCTCGAAAAATAAGTAATTTCTGCTGGGCTTTTATCGTTTTTTTAGGCTCATTAGGATTCTTATTAACTGGAACTTCTAGTTATCTTGGTAGAAATTTGATATCTTTTTTTCCGTCTCAACAAATCATTTTTTTTCCACAAGGACTCATAATGTGTTTCTATGGGATCGCGGGTCTTTTTATTAGTTCCTATTTGTGGTGCACAATTTCCTGGAATGTAGGTAGTGGTTATGATCGATTCGATAAAAAAGAAGGAATAGTGTCTATTTTTCGTTGGGGATTTCCTGGAAAAAATCGTCGCATTTTCCTCCGATTTCTTATAAAAGATATTCAGTCCGTCCGAATAGAAGTTAAAGAGGGTATTTATGCCCGTCGGGTTCTTTATATGGAAATCAGAGGCCAAGGGGCCATTCCTTTGACTCGTACTGATGAGAATTTGACTCCACGAGAAATTGAAGAAAAAGCTGCTGAATTAGCCTATTTCTTGCGTGTACCAATTGAGGTATTTTGAAAAAGAAACTAAAGAATAAATTCTTTCTTAGTAGGAGAGACAAAACCCAAGAATCTCCTTTCTCTATAACTGAAATTTCTTCAAAATGATCACTCGATATAAAGCAGACGCATATGGAATAGTCATAAAAAAAATAATTTTTGTGGTCTTTCCCTTTATGTGTAGGGAAATCTATTGAATTCAATTCAGTAACAAAACTAGTAAGAAACCGAAAGAGTCATACGGTATATCAAAACATTTTGATATAAAGAATTTTTCCTTTCCTTTTTAGTTTTAATTTGAAGTCCAACAAATGTTGGACTTGATACTTTATATCCAGATAGATCTTGGAAATTTTTCATTTTTTTGTCAATCAAACTTTCTTTTTATTTTGTGCTCTTTAATGACTAAACAATTGAATATTTTCTAACTTTGTAATTTATTTTTTCTGTCTTGTTTTACCACTCTCTTTTGATCATTACATCTTCCAAAATTCACTCCATTTTTCTATTT